ATTAATGAAGAAGCTATGGGAACGACGGAACCTGTGACTGCAGAAGATTCTATTGAATGAAAACGAATCCTAATGATTCATTGAGTGGGATGGCGGAACCAACCAGGAACCAATTGATTTGATTTATTCTGAGCAGCTATGGGTTGACCCTACGAATGGAACAGATAGTGAAAGAGTAAATATTCGCCCGCGAAAACCCAACCCTTATTGAATTGCAATATTTTTGCCGATTCGGTAAAAGAAAGAAAGGATTCGTTATAAAAAATCAAAGCATTATCTTCTATAATTACGTCTAGCTGTATATACAAAATATCCAGATTCCCACTGACAGATTCAATATCAATAAATCCCATGATTTAGTGTATTATTCAATAAATACATGTGTATCTGTAATATTTATTTTATGTAATCGTTTCATTCGCGAGGAGCTGGATGAGAAGAAACTCTCATGTCCGGTTCTGCAGTAGAGATGGGATTGAGAAACAACCATCAACTATAACCCCAAAAGAACCAGATTCCGTAAACAACATAGAGGAAGAATGAAGGGAATATCTTATCGAGGCAATCATATTTGTTTCGGTAGATATGCTCTTCAGGCACTTGAACCCGCTTGGATCACATCTAGACAAATAGAAGCGGGGCGACGCGCAATGACACGATATGTGCGCCGTGGAGGAAAAATATGGGTACGTATATTTCCCGACAAACCCGTTACAGTAAGACCCACGGAAACACGTATGGGTTCGGGGAAGGGATCTCCCGAATATTGGGTATCTGTTGTTAAACCAGGTCGAATACTTTATGAAATGGGCGGAGTATCAGAAACTGTAGCCAGAGCAGCTATTAAAATAGCTGCGTGCAAAATGCCTATACGAACGCAATTCATTATTGCGGGATAGGGGTGTAGAACCAAAGGAATATTTGAAATGAAAAATACAATCGCAGATTTCTTTATTTTTGGACAAATAATATTTCTTTCTTTTTTCCCTCAACCTTTGCATTGAAAGAAGAGATTCAAAAAAAATGATTCAACCTCAGACCCATTTGAATGTAGCGGACAACAGCGGGGCTCGAGAATTGATGTGTATTCGAATCATAGGGGCTAGTAATCACCAATATGCTCATATTGGTGACGTTATTGTTGCTGTAATCAAAGAAGCAGTGCCCAATATGTCTCTCGAAAGATCAGAAGTGATCAGAGCTGTAATTGTACGTACATGTAAAGAACTCAGACGTGAGAGCGGTATGATAATACGATATGATGACAATGCCGCAGTTGTCATTGATCAAGAAGGAAATCCAAAAGGAACCCGAGTTTTTGGAGCGATCGCTCGGGAATTGAGACAGTTGAATTTCACTAAAATAGTCTCATTAGCCCCTGAAGTATTATAATACTAGTAGATGAGACCATGATATGTGGTATAGTAGGGTATCTGAAATAGATCAATTAGTAGATTGTGTTTCACGCATATACTTTTAATAACTCATTAATGAATAATAAAAAATGAAAAAAAAAACGGAACATGTTGATTATATCAAAACTAGGAGGCGCCAATAATTATAGTTCGCCATGGGTAGGGACACTATTGCCAATATATTAACTTCTATAAGAAATGCCGACATGGACAAAAAGGGAACGGTTCGAATAGTATCTACTAATATCACTAAAAGCGTTGTTAAAATACTTCTACGAGAAGGTTTTATCGAAAGCGTTAGGAAACATCGGGAAAACAACAAATATTTCTTGGTTTCAACCCTGCGACATAGAAGAAATAGGAAAGGAACATATAGAAATATTTTAAAGCGTATCAGCCGACCCGGTCTACGAATCTATTCCAACTATCAACGAATTCCTAGGATTTTAGGTGGAATGGGGATTGTAATTCTTTCTACTTCTAGAGGTATAATGACAGATCGAGAAGCTCGACTAGAAAGAATTGGAGGAGAAGTTTTGTGTTATATATGGTGATCCTTCTCTGGTATCCGAATTTGGTCCGTAACTTCCAATTTTTGAAAAAAGAGAGGAAAGACGGGTTGTTTAATATCACTCCTCCTCATTAGTTGATACTTCAAGGGGGTTTTACCTGGAATGAAAGAACAAAAATTGATTCATGAAGGTTTAATTACTGAATCACTTCCCAATGGTATGTTCCGGGTTCGTTTAGATAATGAAGATCTGATTCTAGGTTATGTTTCGGGGAGAATCCGACGGAGTTTTATACGGATACTACCCGGAGATAGAGTAAAAATCGAAGTAAGTCGTTATGATTCAACCAGGGGACGTATAATTTATAGACTTCGCAACAAAGATTCGAACAATTAGGTGTAGGCGGCTTTTGAAACATCCCTTTCGTGGGGATACCATTTTTGGTTCCAAATTTCAAGAGACTTATTTTCTTCCAAAGAGTGGATTCGGAATTAAGGTAAGGAATAACAAATATGAAAATAAGGGCCTCTGTTCGTAAAATTTGTGAAAAATGTCGACTGATCCGTAGGCGGG